CGTAGCAAGCGTAGGTCAATGTAGCGAGCGTAGTTCAATGGTAAAACATCTCCTTGCCAAGGAGAAGGTACGGGTTCGATTCCCGTCGCTCGCCAGCTTAATTTAGTAAGGTACTATGATAAAAAATTAAATCTAGTTGACTACATAACTACTTATATTAAATTAAGTAGTTATTAGTTTAGTACCGTATCCCTTCCTATCTTATCGTTTGCACCCGACTCAAAAAAAAAGAGTGCTTCGGGGGCGAAAATCGAACTTGCCAAGAAGGTGCCCTAAAGCGGGGATTCACTGAGACAAACAAGATAAAATTGCCTTTATTATAAAGGGGAATAGACTGTGCCTTTCTTTTATTTCTTTTTTCTTTTCTGCTTGCTGAATAAAAAAGGGTTGGATATAGCCCTCTACCATATCTAGACAAATAGAATAGTCCATTTATTTCATTTATATGGACTGCTAAGTGCGGAGACGGGAATCGAACCCGTGACCTCAAGGTTATGAGCCTCGTGAGCTACCAAACTGCTCTACTCCGCTCTGTAGGTCCAAAAACTGGTAGACGAAAAAGGTTGAATACAAGTCTCTATGATGTCTAGACAAATAGAATACAATACTCTTTTTATACAGAATGGAGCGGGTAGCGGGAATCGAACCCGCATCGTTAGCTTGGAAGGCTAGGGGTTATAGTCGACGTTGGTTGATTATTTTTAACGTCTCTAATTCAAAACCGAACATGAAATTTTGATTTCATTCGGCTCCTTTATGGCTATTCTCACCACTTAACATCTATGTTAGCTTTTCTGTCTGAATGGAACCAAAGCTCTCCGCTTTCTAGATGATCCCTATAGAGTAGGAGATACAAATTCTCCTAAATATCCTATCTAATCTACTTACTTCGTTCCTTAATTTCATTCAAGAGATCCTGAGGAAAAGAGTTGGGTTTCCACCGAGCTGAAACAATATCCTGATGGTTCTAGTAAACCAAAACTATCGTTTTTTAGCTATTGGGCTTCCATTTCTTTTTTAACTAAAAGAAGATTTAGTTACGATTGGAAATCAACTTTTTTGTATCTTCATCCATAGATCTTTTACTCATATTTATTCAATTGGAATACTTAATCCAATGCAAAATTATGCTTCGCGCCTCTGTACTCATAATCAAATTTGTCGTTTGCATGCAAATTTAATTAGTCTTTGGATACTAATCGCGAGAATGTATATTCTTCCTCAATATGCTATTGAGAGGAAAAGGATTAAACCCTTTATAAGAACTAAAGTTTTCATCGGAATATTAATATAAAAAAACTTAAGGATGCCTTAAGTATATCATTTCAAATTCCGTTATTAATAGAACGAATCACACTTTTACCACTAAACTATACCCGCTACATCTAGATTATGATACCAACGCTACCCTTTGTCAAGCCTAGCCATTCGAGGAGGAGGCTAATTCTACTTACGGAGAAAAGCGAGCAGTTGGTACTTCAATCGCAGGCTTTTACTTTAGGATTTAGATGGCCCCTCTCCTCTCTAGTCTGTAAAAGAAATCTCTTCTTACCATGCCACTAGCGTATGAACCAAATGTATGCATTTGGATTAGGATCATATTCTTCGTATTCTATAGTTTGATTATTTCTACAATATATATTAAGAGATATAGGCGACAGTATAGTCCCCATCAATTCCTTTCTTCCTTTTCTTTTTTGTTAGGCTGGGCAGGCTGTAGAATAATTTTGATACTCTGCAGTATAAATTTGACTGCCCACTTTTTCGAATAAAATTGTTGATAAAACTCCAATATAGTTTGTTGAAAATGTACCTTTTAGAATATATTCAAGTACCCATTTCCAAAGGGTACCTGTTGAAAATTGCGTCAACAAATCCTTCCAAAACTGAAAAATGGAAAAGTTTTGAACTCGAAGGTTTTTCCAAGGAATGCCTGTAAAAAATTGTTTCAATCTCTCACCAAAACAGATAAGAAGTATATCACTGAAAATTAATACCCAGCCATATGGGTATATGAAGAGGGCGAATTCCTTTATACCCCCCCAATTAGAATTATGGGAAATAAAACATAAATGGAGAAAGTTCTCATCATAAGATCAGCCAATAGAAGAAAAAAGTCCTAATTCTGCAGAACATTCTGAGCACGTGAAAAGTGAATAGGCTAAAGATAAAAAAAACAAAGTCTACCATTTTTTTAACAGCAGTTCTTATTGCCCCTTCGGCCTTTTTTAATCTCACCATGCATAAACTTCTATATTTCAATATAGAAAATAAAATCTCTACATATATATCTATATACATATATTATGTACATTAATATATAGATTTTGTACATTATGCAGTAGACCTATAATGGTAAATGAGAGTGGGTAATTTTGGAATAAAAAGCCCTTTTAACTCAGCGGTAGAGTAATGCCATGGTAAGGCATAAGTCATCGGTTCAAATCCGATAAAGGGCTTTTCCCCCAGTGGTAGAGTAATGCCACGGCAAGACCGAAGTCATGGGTTCGGATTCAATAGAGTACTTTTCTACTAAATTCATTCACTTTTTTGCTTTTTTTTTTTGAAAATGTCTCTAGTTTTCTTGAATTTTATGACTTCGTTTAGTGCGAGATGCCCATATTTTTGGTCTGAGCACTAAACACAGCACAGAGTTTAAATTGCAAAAAATAAATGAAATTGGACTCTTTTTTCTGTTAGAGCAATTAAATCAATATCTGTACTGAACTAATCTCGAATCCTTTTTTTTAATCTATTCTTATTCTATAGCCTTTAAAAGTAAAAGGAATTTCCCTAAAAAGCAGGGGATGATCCGTGAATTAACCTAACCATCAACTAAAAAAAAATCCTACGAAAGCATAACAGAAAAGTAGGAAAGACTCTTTCCTTTGGTCTATTTATACTCTTCAATTCGAGTATATTGACAATTCCGAAAAACTGCTCATACTATCATTATAGTATAGTGACGAGTGGTTCTATATAGCACTATCGTCTAGTGATGCCCCTATCGTCTAGTGGTTCAGGACATCTCTCTTTCAAGGAGGCAGCGGGGATTCGACTTCCCCTGGGGGTAGGGAGTTTTATAAAAAGAGGTTAATCATAGATTATCAACAACCCTAGAATAAATTCTTCCTGGGTCGATGCCCGAGCGGTTAATGGGGACGGACTGTAAATTCGTTGACGATATGTCTACGCTGGTTCAAATCCAGCTCGGCCCAAAAATCTAGGGCTTCGTGAATATGAACAAAATCTATTTTTTTCTTCCATAAAAAAAAATATCTGATCCATAGAAATAAAGGATAAAGAGAAAAGAAGGTGACAATTTAATTCTAAGCCATATCTCTCTGATTCTTTTCTTACAACGAAGAGAAAAGAGTTTTTCTTATTGAAAGGTGGATTATCATTTATTTTTAGGGATAAAAAATCGCGGCATACTAGCTATGCCACTCTCACTATACCCACATATCCTATGTGGGTATGTAGTATATGATTACTCTATTTCTTAGAGTACGACAGACGAATCTTCTTAGGGTTTGTTTTATTTAAGAATAGGTATGCCATACACCCCACAGGGATTGTAGTTCAATTGGTTAGAGCACCGCCCTGTCAAGGCGGAAGCTGCGGGTTCGAGCCCCGTCAGTCCCGAACTAGGGTTCAATGAATGGAAAAATTCATCTTTCCTTTTTTTCATCAAGAATTTAGGGAGGGGCAGAAGGCAAGATCAAATATTTATGGAGAACCCTTACTTTAGTTTTTTTATTTCGCAGCTCTCAATAAAAAGAGAGCTGTATAGGAATTTTTTTTTAACTACTCCCGGTTGATAAGGAAAGACGTACATATCATAATCTTAACTTCCTATTTGACTCTTATGCAATTAGAGTTAGGGTATTTTACCGGAATCCATACACAAATTGTATTCGTTTATTGTTAGAGAATGAATTTAATATAATTAGTTCCTTTTTAGGGGTTAAACCGCACCACTTCCATTTTGTAGTTTCAACTTTGTTGTGTATGTTCAATGAATTCTTGTAAAGAATCTACCTCATTCTCAGTCCATTTGTCGACTCCTTTTTTTATGAATCTGCTCTCATCTTTAGACCCCCAAAAGCAGATATTGATAGTAACCTAATAAAATAAAAACAAAGCAAACGCTCTTTTTCCAAAATGAAAATATGAAAATATTGGATCTTTTTTATTTAAGATCTTCTTTTCTCCATCTCATTTCTACTTCTACTGCTTATTTGGATTTCTATGTGACCCATAGAAAGTCGGTTATATAATACATACATACATAATTGTATGTATAACTATAAGAAAAAGAAAGGGAAATTGGATAAGAAAAATTCTTGGCTATACATATATATATAGAAAAGCAAAAGTAGAAAAGGATGCAAAATAGAGGGGTTCCGAATCCAACCAAAAAACCTATTTTGGTCTTAGTATGGATAAAGGATCTTCCTATGTTATATTATTCCACTATCAACCATGAATTGATTTGATAGATCCTATATTCATAATATTGAATTGATTCAGTATTATCAGAATGCAAGTCCTCCCCTTGAATTTACAGGGATACCCCCTTTTCCTCTCCATGGGATTACATCCCGAGTTATTGTGAAAAAAAAAAAGAGGTTATTTATGGAAGTAAATATTCTCGCATTTATTGCTACTGCATTGTTCATTCTAGTTCCTACTGCCTTTTTACTTATTATTTATGTAAAAACAGCCAGCCAAAATGATTAATTGGAATTCCAATTAATCATTGAAGAAATGAAAAAGGGATTAAAGAAAATAAAAATCCAAGTCTTAAATGAAAGGATCTGGTTGGAATCCTAAAGTGTGGTAGAAAGAACTACATATAGTTTTTTCTACCACACTTTAGATTCTTTCTATTATATTATCTTGAATCTACATAGAATAGATTAGTAGATTGAAATAGTAATCTAATTCAACTTCTTTTTTCACTGCATCCACTTAATTTCAAGCAAGTCAAAATCAAAAAATTGAAGACAATTCTTCATTGAAAGAATCTATGGAGAGGGAGAAAAATAATACGAGAATAGACTATAATAAAAGAAAAAAAGTAACTAAAAGGAAAAAACCAGCGAATCTTTCATACTTAAAAACGAGCAAGATGCTTCACGCGAGATCCTTCAAAAAAAAAAAAAAAAGAACAAAAAAATTCTAAGAATAAGAAAAGAATATAAATGAAAAATGTGCGATATGTTGTGAATAGCTTTGTGTAATAAAGTCTAATTTTATTAAATAAAGAACTTTATTTTGACTCGTCACTTCTAGTAGAAATTATTAATTACTATAATAGCTCTTTCTATTCTATTTCTTTCTATTTCTATTATACTTTCTATTTCTATTATAGTATAATGGAACGACTCTTTCTTAAAAAAAAGAATTTTTTACAAGAGTGAAACAAAACTAAAGAAAGAGAGAAAAAATAAAGTTTGGCAAAATGATTAATACAAAACGATCAATTAAAGAAAAGAGTTGATACTACAATTTGACTACTCAAGCAATTAGTATTATCCCTAGAGTCCACTTCTCCCCCATACTACTAGCGAAAGAGAAAATGTAAAGACTACCATTAAAGCAGCCCAAGCGAGACTTACTATATCCATGTAAATTATGTCTCCTATTTCTATGAAGGAATTATTCTACTATTGATCAATAATCATAGTGGAATTAAGGGTACAGAGTCAAAATTCTGCCCTAAGACTCTGGATGAATCAGTTAAAGGAATTTACTCCTAACAAATTCTTATATGATTTCTGGTAGAATTGGAGAGTATTAAGTAAAAATATGATACATATACCTTTTCCTTAAAAAAGAAAGAGCGGGGGAATGTCCTGAATAGAAAACGCGGGAATAGAGAGATTTTTTCGTCCTTTTGTTACCTTTTTTATAAGCAAAGGACGTCAGAATATACCATAAAATTAGGAAAGATAAATATTTATTGAATACCTACCTTACCCATGTTTATTTTTGACCTAAACCCTACTGCCCCACTTTCTCTCTTTCTATGAAAGAGTGAGGAGACCTTATCCATAACTCCGAAATTGATTTTAGATCAGCTTATTCAATCTGATTCTCGACAGAATCGGTAACCTTTACTTTAGTGTATGTAGGTAGCATAAGATGTACGAAGTATATGTAATAAGATGTACGATAAATAAAATGTATGATAATTAGGAAGTCTTGATATTTCTTCGCAAAGTCCCTTCTTCAATTTTAGATTGAAAAAAGAATGCCCCTTAGGGACCTTTGGGTATTTCTGACACCTTAACCTCATAGTTTGAAATTCCCGAATCGAATCAATTCAAATTAATAAAAGAATAAGCAAACGCTACCTCATCTCTGTTGGTAGCTCGCCGTTTGGGCCACTGCCGCCAAAACAAAGCCTCGTTTGAGGATTGAGGATAGAACTACGGTATGGATTCAGTATCGCCAGACCTAGTTACTCTCTTGCCCCAACTTATGAGGGTAGGAAATTTTTGAGTTTGATCAGTACTATAATCCTAAGTATTTTATTGATCAGGCGGCACCCAGATTTGAACTGGGGATAGAGGATTTGCAGTCCCCTGCCTTACCGCTTGGCCATGCCGCCAAAAAATCCAATCTAAAATCGAGAAAAGAACAAGTATTCATCCAGATTTTCTTACTAAAACCCCTTTTCTTTTATCTTGAATCTAATTCTACTTACTTTTTCCAATCTTTTTCAAAAAATCTATTTCTGTTTTTTTGGATCCTGTTTCGATTAGTCTCCTCGATGGATTCTATCTTAAAACACACATTGCTAACATTAAAAAACTTCCCTTTTCTTTTTATTCTATTGAAATGGCAAAGGAGCAAAAATGGATTTCCAGTCACAGACTGCAAAATTCAGAACAAATTGGAACCATTAACTAGAATTTTTTTTTTGAATTGCAGTAGTAAACGACTCTTAAGTCGGTATTCTCTCCCTCCATTCCTTTTAATGGCATAATAAAATAGAATAAAAGTTTCCCTAATCTGTATATAGGTAAACTCCAGGTCCGAACAGCATTATTATCTATAGATCCCGCTTATGTACATATCCCTATGGGGAATCATGCTTTCATTTTTCATTGCATTAAATATCTTGAATAAAAAGAGGAAATTTGCTCTGATATAGATTATGGCCGGGCCTTCTTGGCCCACACAAGTGAAATTACGAGAAAAGAAAGGATATGTGAATAGGTGGATAACTAGATTAGCAAGTACTTAAAAAAAAAAAATAAGTACTTTATTTTCGAATTCTACAATGAAATCCTTTATTTTGCAGTAATTCTACTACTACGAAACAAAAAAAACCTTCAAATTCTTTTTGAAAATAAAACTAAGCGTACTATTCTAAATTCGAAATCGAACTAAAGTCAAACTTTCTAGTGTTTATAAATTATTAGGGTTTTATTTCTTTCATAGAAAGGAGATAAAAGAGAAATCTTTGCTATCCAATCTGATTAGAATATCTTAAAGCTTAAGTGGCAGAATTTTTTCTAGGACTTTTTTATCAATTCATTTGAATTCCATTTCTACTCCTGCCAAATTGGAACTTTCGTCAAAATAATCTTTATTCATATGTATGAAATACATATATGAAATACGTATGTGGAGTTCCCTAGAATTTCATGTGATTCAGTAAACAGAATATAGATTCCATGATTGCTAGATTGATCCGTAGGGATTGATGAAGAGTGAGCTGATAATGGAATTTTTCTTCGATAAATAAGAAACTTAAGATTAAGATGCTCCGGAATGGAAATGAGGGAATGTCCACAATACCCGGATTTAGTCAGATCCAATTCGAGGGATTTTGTAGGTTCATTAATAAAGGCTTGGCAGAAGAACTTGAGAAGTTTCCAACAATTAAAGATCCAGATCACGAAATTGCATTTCAATTATTTGCGAAAGGATATCAATTGCTAGAACCCTCGATAAAAGAAAGGGATGCTGTGTATGAATCACTCACTTATTCTTCTGAATTATATGTATCTGCGAGATTAATTTTTGGTTTCGATGTGCAAAAGCAAACCATTTCTATTGGAAACATTCCTATAATGAATTCCTTAGGAACCTTTATAATAAATGGAATATACCGAATTGTTATCAATCAAATATTGCTAAGTCCTGGTATTTACTACCGCTCGGAATTAGACCATAAGGGAATTTCTATATACACCGGGACTATAATATCAGATTGGGGAGGAAGATCGGAATTAGCAATTGATAAAAAAGAAAGGATATGGGCTCGCGTGAGTAGAAAACAAAAGATATCTATTTTAGTTCTATCATCAGCTATGGGTTCGAATCTAAGAGAAATTTTAGATAATGTTTCCTACCCCGAAATTTTCTTGTCTTTCCCGAATGCCAAGGAGAAAAAGAGGATTGAGTCAAAAGAAAAAGCTATTTTGGAGTTTTATCAACAATTTGCTTGCGTAGGCGGGGACCTGGTATTTTCGGAGTCCTTATGTGAGGAATTACAAAAGAAATTTTTTCAACAAAAATGTGAATTGGGAAGAGTTGGTCGACGAAATATGAATCGGAGACTGAATCTTAATATACCTCAGAACAATACATTCTTGTTACCACGAGATGTATTGGCTGCTACGGATCATTTGATTGGAATGAAATTTGGAACGGGTATACTTGACGATGACGATATGAATCACTTGAAAAATAAACGTATTCGTTCCGTTGCAGATCTGTTACAAGATCAATTCGGACTGGCTCTTGGCCGTCTACAACATGCGGTTCAAAAAACTATTCGTAGAGTATTCATACGTCAATCGAAACCGACTCCACAAACTTTGGTAACTCCAACTTCAACTTCGATTTTATTAATAACTACTTATGAGACCTTTTTTGGCACATACCCCTTATCTCAAGTTTTTGACCAAACGAATCCATTGACACAAACGGTTCATGGGCGAAAAGTGAGTTGTTTGGGTCCTGGAGGATTGACGGGGAGAACTGCAAGTTTTCGGAGCCGAGATATTCATCCGAGTCACTATGGGCGTATTTGTCCAATTGACACGTCCGAAGGCATCAATGTTGGACTTACTGGATCCTTAGCTATTCATGCGAGAATTGATCACTGGTGGGGATCTATAGAGAGTCCGTTTTATGAAATATCTGAAAAAGCAAAAGAAAAAAAAGAGAGACAGGTGGTTTATTTATCACCAAATAGAGATGAATATTATATGATAGCAGCAGGAAATTCTTTGTCCTTGAATCAGGGTATTCAGGAAGAACAGGTTGTTCCAGCTAGATACCGTCAAGAATTCCTGACTATTGCATGGGAACAGATTCATGTTAGAAGTATTTTTCCTTTCCAATATTTTTCTATTGGAGGTTCTCTCATTCCTTTTATTGAGCATAATGATGCGAATCGGGCTTTAATGAGTTCTAATATGCAGCGCCAAGCAGTTCCACTTTCTCGGTCTGAGAAGTGCATTGTTGGAACTGGATTGGAACGCCAAACAGCTCTAGATTCGAGGGTTTCCATTATAGCCGAACGCGAGGGAAAGATCATTTCTAGTGATAGTCACAAGATCCTTTTATCAAGTAGTGGGAAGACTATAAGTATTCCTTTAGTTGGCCATCGGCGCTCTAACAAAAATACTTGTATACACCAAAAACCTCGGGTTCAGCGGGGTAAATCCATTAAAAAAGGGCAAATTTTAGCGGAGGGAGCAGCTACAGTTGGTGGGGAACTTGCTTTAGGAAAAAACGTTTTAGTAGCTTATATGCCGTGGGAGGGTTACAATTTTGAAGACGCAGTACTAATTAGCGAACGTTTGGTATATGAGGATATTTATACTTCTTTTCACATCCGAAAATATGAAATTCAGACGGATACGACAAGCCAAGGCTCCGCTGAAAAAATCACTAAAGAAATACCACATCTAGAAGAACATTTACTCCGCAATTTGGACAGAAATGGAGTTGTAAGGTTGGGATCCTGGGTAGAAACTGGCGATATTTTAGTAGGTAAATTAACGCCTCAGATAGCGAGCGAATCCTCGTATATCGCGGAAGCTGGATTATTACGGGCCATTTTTGGTCTTGAGGTATCCACTTCAAAAGAAACTTCTCTCAAACTACCTATAGGTGGAAGAGGGCGCGTTATCGATGTGAAATGGATCCAGAGGGACCCCCTCGACATAATGGTTCGTGTATATATTTTACAGAAACGTGAAATCAAAGTTGGGGATAAAGTAGCAGGAAGACACGGGAATAAGGGGATCATTTCTAAAATTTTGCCTAGGCAAGATATGCCCTATTTGCAAGATGGAACACCTGTTGATATGGTCTTCAATCCCCTAGGAGTACCCTCACGAATGAATGTGGGCCAAATATTTGAAAGCTCGCTCGGATTAGCAGGGGATCTGCTAAAGAAACATTATAGAATAGCACCCTTTGATGAGAGATATGAGCAAGAGGCTTCAAGAAAACTTGTGTTTTCGGAATTATATGAAGCCAGTAAACAAACAAAAAATCCATGGGTATTTGAACCCGAGTACCCGGGAAAAAGCAGAATATTTGATGGAAGAACAGGAGATCCCTTTGAACAACCTGTTCTAATAGGGAAGTCCTATATTTTAAAATTAATTCATCAAGTTGATGAGAAAATCCATGGACGTTCTACAGGGCCCTACTCACTTGTTACCCAACAACCCGTTAGAGGAAGAGCCAAACAAGGGGGACAACGAGTAGGAGAAATGGAAGTTTGGGCTTTAGAAGGATTTGGTGTTGCTCATATTTTACAAGAGATACTTACTTATAAATCTGATCATCTTATAGCTCGCCAAGAAATACTTAATGCTACGATCTGGGGAAAAAGAGTGCCTAATCACGAGGACCCTCCAGAATCTTTTCGAGTGCTCGTTCGAGAACTACGATCTTTGGCTTTAGAACTGAACCATTTCCTTGTATCTGAGAAGAACTTTCAGATTAATAGGGAAGATGTTTGATCGGAATAAATAAAAATTCTTTTCTTATTTCTATTTTATGATTGACCAATATAAACATAAACAACTTCAAATTGGACTCGTTTCCCCTCAACAAATAAAGGCTTGGGCTAACAAAATCCTACCTAATGGGGAAGTCGTTGGCGAAGTCACAAGGCCCTCCACTTTTCATTATAAAACTGATAAACCAGAAAAAGATGGATTGTTTTGCGAAAGAATCTTTGGACCCATAAAAAGCGGGATTTGTGCTTGTGGAAATTCTCGAGCAAGCGTAGCTGAAAATGAAGACGAAAGATTTTGTCAAAAATGCGGGGTAGAATTTATTGATTCTCGGATACGAAGATATCAAATGGGATACATCAAACTGGCATGTCCAGTGACTCATGTGTGGTATTTGAAAGGTCTTCCTAGTTATATCGCGAATCTTTTAGATAAACCCCTTAAGAAATTGGAGGGCCTAGTATACGGCGATTTCTCTTTTGCTAGGCCCAGCGCTAAAAAACCTACTTTCTTACGATTACGAGGTTTATTCGAAGATGAAATTTCATCCTGTAACCACAGCATTTCTCCCTTTTTTTCTACCCCAGGCTTTGCTACATTTCGAAATCGGGAAATTGCGACAGGAGCAGGTGCTATTAGAGAACAATTAGCGGATTTGGATTTGCGAATTATTATAGAGAATTCCTTGGTTGAATGGAAGGAATTAGAAGACGAGGGGTATAGTGGAGATGAGTGGGAAGATAGAAAAAGACGAATAAGAAAAGTTTTTTTAATTAGACGAATGCAATTGGCGAAACATTTTATTCAAACAAATGTAGAACCAGAATGGATGGTTTTGTGCTTATTACCGGTTCTTCCTCCCGAATTGAGACCCATTGTTTATAGGTCTGGGGATAAAGTAGTGACTTCAGATATTAATGAACTTTATAAGAGAGTTATCCGTCGGAACAACAACCTTGCCTATCTATTAAAAAGAAGTGAATTAGCGCCAGCAGATTTAGTAATGTGCCAGGAAAAATTGGTACAAGAAGCCGTGGATACACTTCTTGATAGTGGGTCCCGCGGGCAACCGACGAGGGATGGTCACAATAAAGTATACAAGTCACTTTCAGATGTAATTGAGGGTAAAGAGGGGAGGTTTCGCGAGACTCTGCTTGGGAAACGGGTCGATTACTCGGGGCGTTCTGTCATTGTTGTGGGTCCTTCGCTTTCATTACATCAATGTGGATTACCTCTAGAGATAGCAATAAAGCTTTTTCAGCTATTTGTAATTCGCGATTTAATCACGAAACGTGCTACTTCTAATGTCAGGATTGCTAAAAGGAAAATTTGGGAAAAGGAGCCCATTGTATGGGAAATACTTCAAGAAGTTATGCGGGGGCATCCTGTACTGTTGAACAGAGCACCTACCCTGCATAGATTAGGCATACAGGCCTTCCAACCCACTTTAGTAGAGGGGCGTACTATTTGTTTACATCCATTAGTGTGTAAGGGTTTCAATGCGGACTTTGATGGGGATCAAATGGCTGTTCATCTACCTTTATCCTTGGAAGCTCAAGCAGAAGCCCGTTTACTTATGTTTTCTCATATGAATCTCCTGTCTCCCGCTATTGGAGATCCTATTTGCGTGCCAACCCAAGACATGCTTATCGGACTTTATGTATTAACGATTGGAAATCGTCGAGGTATTTGTGCAAATAGATATAATAGTTGCGGAAACTATCCAAATATAAAAGTAAACTACAATAATAATAATTATACGAAAGATAAAGAACCTCATTTTTCTAGTTCATATGATGCACTGGGAGCTTATAGACAGAAACGAATCGGTTTAAACAGTCCCTTGTGGCTCCGATGGAAACTAGATCAACGCCTCATTGGATCAAGAGAAGTTCCGATTGAAGTTCAATATGAATCTTTTGGGACTTATCATGAGATTTATGCCCACTATCTAATAGTCGGAAATAGAAAAAAAGAAACCCGTTCTATATACATTCGAACCACTCTTGGTCATATTTCTTTTTATAGAGAAATAGAGGAAGCCATACAAGGATTTAGTCGGGCCTATTCATACAATACACTATCTAAACAAGGAAGTTAGACTCGGCGATGCCCCTTTCGGGGGGCATTCCGATTTCGCTAGTACCATCTTATCTTATCTTTTTTGCCGCGCAAATTCCGATTGAGATTGAGGAAAGGGGGTAAATTAATTAAGTTTTCGAATCACTGACTCAGGCCTATTGTCGAATCCTACTCAGCAATTGTCGAATCCTACTCAGCCAAAAAAGGGGGTACTTATGTATGGCGGAACGGGCCAACCTGGTCTTTCATAATAAAGAGATAGACGGAACCGCTATGAAACGACTTATTAGCAGATTAATAGATCATTTCGGAATGGGATATACATCCCATATACTGGATCAAATAAAGGCTCTGGGTTTCCATCAAGCCACTACTACATCGATTTCTTTAGGAATCGAAGATCTTTTAACAATACCCTCTAAAGGATGGTTAGTCCAAGACGCGGAACAACAGAGTTTTCTTTTGGAGAAACACTATTATTATGGGGCTGTACACGCAGTAGAAAAATTACGCCAATCCGTTGAAATATGGTATGCTACAAGTGAATATTTGAAACAAGAAATGAATTCGAATTTTCGGATAACGGATCCTTCTAATCCAGTCTATCTAATGTCTTTTTCAGGAGCCAGAGGAAATGCATCTCAGGTACACCAATTAGTAGGGATGAGAGGGTTAATGGCGGATCCTCAAGGACAAATGATTGATTTACCTATTCAAAGCAATTTACGCGAGGGACTTTCTTTGACAGAATATATAATTTCCTGCTACGGAGCCCGCAAAGGGGTTGTAGATACTGCTGTACGAACAGCGGATGCTGGATATCTTACACGCAGACTTGTTGAAGTAGTTCAACATATTATTGTGCGTCGAAGAGATTGTGGTACTATCCGAGGTATTCTTGTGAGTCCTCAAAATGGGATGACAGAAAAACTTTTTGTCCAAACACTAATTGGTCGTGTATTAGCAGACGATATATATATCGGTTCACGATGCATCGCTGCTCGAAATCAAGATATTGGAATTGGATTAGTCAATCGATTCATAACTACCTTTCGAGCACAACCGTTTCGGGCACAACCAATATATATTAGAACCCCTTTTACTTGCCGGAGCACATCTTGGATCTGTCAATTATGTTATGGGCGGAGTCCCACTCATGGCGATCTGGTCGAATTGGGAGAAGCTGTAGGTATTATTGCGGGTCAATCAATTGGGGAGCCAGGGACTCAACTAACATTAAGAACTTTTCATACTGGTGGAGTATTCACAGGGGGTACTGCCGACCTTGTACGATCCCCCTCGAATGGAAAAATCCAATTCAATGAGGATTTGGTTCACCCCACACGTACCCGTCATGGGCAGCCTGCTTTTCTATGCTATATAGACTTGCCTGTAACTATTCAGAGTCAGGATATTCTACATAGTGTAAATATTCCGTTAAAAAGCTTGATTCTAGTGCAAAATGATCAATATGTAGAATCCGAACAAGTAATTGCGGAGATTCGTGCCGGAACGCCCACTTTGCATTTTAAAGAAAAGGTACAAAAGCATATTTATTCCGAATCTGACGGGGAAATGCACTGGAGTACTGATGTTTACCATGCGCCCGAATATCAATATGGTAATCTTCGTCGATTACCAAAAACAAGCCATTTATGGATATTGTCAGTAAGTATGTGCAGATCCAGTATAGCATCCTTTTCACTACACAAGGATCAAGATCAAATGAATTATTATTCTTTTTCTCTTGACGGAAGATATATCTTTGACCTCTCAATGGCTAATGATCAAGTAAGCCATAGACTGTTGGATACTTTTGGTAAAAAAGATAAGGAAATTCTTGATTATTTAACGCCAGATCGAATCGTGTCCAACAATGATTGGAATTTTGTCTATCCTTCTATTCTTCAAGATAATTCGGAGTTGTTGGCGAAAAAGCGAAGAAATAGGTTCGTCATTCCATTACAATATCATCAAGAACAAGAAAAAGAGCTAATATCCTGTTTGGGGATTTCGATTGACATACCCTTTATGGGTGTTTTACGTAGAAATACTATTTTTGCTTATTTTGACGATCCACGATACAGAAAAGATAAAAAGGGTTCAGGAATTGTTAAATTTAGATATAGGACTCTAGAGGAAGAATACAGGACCCTAGAGGAAGAATATCGGACCCGAGAGGAAGAGTATAGGACCCGAGAGGAAGAGTATAGGACCCGAGAGGAAGAGTATAGGACCCGAGAGGAAGAGTATAGGACTCTAGAGGAAGACTCAGAGGACGAATATGAGAGCCCAGAGAACGAATATAGGATCCGAGAGGATGAATATGAAACCCTAGAAGACGAATATAGGGCTCTAGAGGACGAATATGAAACCCTAGAAGATGAATATGGGATCCTAGAGGACGAATATGGGACTCTAGAGAAAAACTCAGAAGAAGAATATGGGAACCCAGAGAACGAATATAAAACTCGAGAGGACCAATATGGAACTATAGAGGAAGAAGAATATGGGAGCCGTGAAGATGGCTCAGAGAACGAATATGGGGCTTTAGAAGAAGACTCAGAGGAAGACTCAGAGGACGAATATGGGAGCCCAGAGGAAGATTCTATCTTAAAAAAAGAGGGTTTTATTGAGCATCGAGGAACAAAAGAATTTAGTCTAAAATACCAAAAAGAAGTAGATCGGTTTTTTTTCATTCTTCAAGAACTGCATATCTTACCGAGATCCTCATCCCTAAAGGTACTTGACAATAGTATTATTGGAGTGGATACACAACTCACAAAAAATACAAGAAGTCAACTAAGTGGATTGGTCCGAGTGAAGAGAAAAAAAAGCCATACGGAACTCAAAATATTTTCCGGAGATATTCATTTTCCTGAAGAGGCGGATAAGATATTAGGCGCCAGTTTGATACCACCAGAAAGAGAAAAAAAAGATTCTAAGGACTCAAAAAAAATAAAAAATTGGATTTATGTTCAACGGAAAAAAATTCTCAAAAGCAAGGAAAAGTATTTTGTTTCAGTTCGACCTGCAGTCGCATATGAAATGGACGAAGGGAGAAATCTAGCAAGACTTTTCCCGCAAGATCTCCTGCAAGAAGAGGATAATCTCCAACTTCGACTTGTCAATTTTATTTCTCATGAAAATAGCAAGTTAACTCAAAGAATTTATCACACGAATAGTCAATTCGTTCGAACTTGCTTGGTAGTGAATTGGGAACAAGAAGAAAAAGAGGGGGCTCGTGCTTCCCTTGTTGAGTTAAGAACAAATGATCTGATTCGCGATTTCCTAAGAATTGAGTTAGTCAAGTCCACTATTTCATATACAAGAAGAAGGTATGATAGGACAAGCGCAGGGCCGATTCCCAATAATAAGTTAGATCGCAACAATACCAATTCCTTTTATTCCAAGGCGAAGATTCAATCACTTAGCCAACATCAAGAAGCTATTGGCACCTTGTTGAATCGAAATAAAGAATACCCATCTTTGATGATTTTGTCGGCATCCAACTGTTCTCGAATTGGTTTATTCAAGAATTCGAAATATCCCAATGCGGTAAAAGAATCGAATCCTAGAATTATTATTCGAGATATTTTTGGGCTCTTAGGCGCTATTGTACCTAGTATATCGAATTTTTCTTCATGTTACTATTTATTAACGCATAATCAGATCTTGTTAAAAAAATACTTGTTCTTTGACAATTTGAAACAAACCTTCCAAGTACTTCAAGGGCTTAAATACTCTTTAATAGATGAAAATAAAAGGATTTCCAATTTCTACAGTAACATCATGTTGGATCCATTCCATTTGAATTGGCACTTTCTACATCATGACTCATGGAAGGACACATTGGCAATAATTCACCTTGGACAATTTATTTGCGAAAATGTATGTCTATTTAAATCGCACATAAAAAAATCTGGTCAAATTTTCATTGTTAATATGGACTCCTTTGTTATAAGAGCAGCTAAGCCTTATTTGGCCACTATAGGAGCAACTGTTCATGGTCATTATGGAAAAATCCTTTACAAAGGAGATAGGTTAGTTACCTTTATATATGAAAAATCGAGATCTAGTGATATAACGCAAGGTCTTCCAAAAGTGGAACAAATATTCGAAGCGCGTTCAATTGATTCACTATCGCCGAATCTCGAAAGGAGAATTGAGGATTGGAATGAGCGTATACCAAGAATTCTTGGGGTTCCCTGGGGATTCTTGATTGGAGCTGAGCTAACCATCGCCCAAAGTCGTATCTCTTTGGTTAATAAGATCCAAAAAGTTTATCGATCCCAAGGGGTACAGATCCATAATAGACATATAGAGATTATTATACGCCAAGTAACATCAAAAGTACGGGTTTCCGAAGATGGAATGTCTAATGTTTTTTTACCTGGGGAATTAATAGGACTATTGCGAGCGGAACGAGCAGGGCGGGCTTTGGATGAATCGATCTATTATCGGGCAATCTTATTGGGAATAACAAGGGCTTCCCTGAATACCCAAAGTTTCATATCTGAAGCAAGTTTTCAAGAAACGGCTCGAGTTTTAGCAAAAGCTGCCCTACGAGGTCGTATTGATTGGTTGAAAGGCCTGAAAGAAAACGTAGTTCTGGGGGGAATTATACCTGTTGGCACCGGATTCCAAAAATTTGTGCATCGTTTCCCACAAGACAAGAACCTTTATTTCGAAATTCAAAAAAAAAATCTATTCACGTCGCAAATGAGAGATATTTTGTTTCTCCATACAGAATTAGTTTCTTCTGATTCTGAGGTAACAAACAATTTGTATGAGACATCAGAACCCCCATTTACTCCCATTTATACGATTTAAGGATATATAAAGAATTATTTTTTTTTTACTTTAATTGAAACTATACTTTTGACCTTAGAATGCTAACAGGTCTGATTTTCGATTTTGTATTTTCCTATTTTACTAAATAAAAGAAGTCAGTTAATTTATTAAGGCTTTGTTTATATGATGTATCAATGGCCAATTCTGAGTAGAAGGTTCCATCGGAACAATTATTATTTATTTCAAGATATTTCGGCTCTTTCTTAATCTTCAAAAAGAAATCAATTCCGTAATGGTAAGACGAAAAAAAGAAAAAAAAAAAGGGAAGTGTGGAAAAAATGACAAGAAGATATTGGAACATCAATTTGAAAGAGATGATAGAAGCGGGAGTTCATTTTGGTCATGGTATTAAGAAATGGAATCCTAAAATGGCCCCTTACATCTCGGCAAAGCGTAAAGGTACTCATATCACAAATCTCGCTAGAACGGCTCGTTTTTTATCAGAAGCTTGTGATTTAGTTTTTGATGCAGCAAGTCAGGGAAAAAGCTTCTTAATTGTTGGTACCAAAAAAAGAGCAGCGGATTTAGTAGCATCAGCTGCAATAAGGTCTCGTTGTCATTATGTTAATAAAAAGTGGTTCAGTGGTATGTTAACGAATTGGTCGATTACCAAAACTAGACTTTCTCAATTTAGAGACTTAAGAGCGGAAGAAAAGATGGGAAAATTCCACCATCTCCCCAAAAGAGATGTGGCAATCTTAAAGAGAAAATTATCTACCTTGCAAAGATATCTCGGCGGGATTAAATATATGACGAGGTTGCCTGACATTGTGATCGTCCTTGATCAGCAAAAAGAGTATATAGCTCTTCGGGAATGCGCCATTTTGGGGATTCCTACTATTTCTTTAGTCGATACAAATTGTGACCCAGATCTCGCGAATATATCGATTCCTGCCAACGATGACACTATGACTTCAATTCGATTGATTCTTAACAAATTAGTATTTGCAATTTGTGAGGGCCGTTCTCTCTATATAAGAAATCGTTGATTAAGTTAATTCTTAAGCAACTACGTAGATTTACGGGATCAGTTACTATTTTTTTTTTTGTTTTGCATAGATAAAAGAAGGGGAATATTGATATATATTAGAGGGTATTGATATATATTATCATTTGATATGATTTCTTGGTATCCTAAATATAAGATTAATACTAACACTTCAAGTTGCTGAGTTGAGAGAGAGATGGTTGAATCAAAAGAATTCCTTTTTTGAAGTTCAATTTTTATCAGAGGACAATATGAATATTACACCATGTTCCATTAAAACACTCAAGGGGTTGTATGATATATCAGGCGTAGAAGTAGGCCAACACTTCTATTGGCAAATAGGAGGTTTCCAAATTCATGCCCAAGTACTCATCACTTCTTGGGTCGTAATTACTATCTTGCTAGGTTCAGTTATCATAGCTGTTCGGAATCCACAAACCATCCCAACCGACGGTCAGAATTTCTTCGAATATGTCCTTGAGTTTATTCGCGATTTGAGCAAAACTCAGATTGGAGAAGAATATGGTCCCTGGGTTCCCTTTATTGGAACTATGTTCCTTTTTATTTTTGTTTCGAATTGGTCGGGTGCTCTTTTACCTTGGAAAATTATAGAGTTACCCCATGGGGAATTAGCAGCGCCCACGAATGATATAAATACGACTGTAGCTTTAGCTTTACTCACATCAGCGGCATATTTTTATGCGGGTCTTAGCAAAAAAGGATTGAGTTATTTCGAGAAATATATTAAACCAACCCCAATCCTTTTACCAATTAACATCCTAGAAGATTTCACAAAACCATTATCGCTTAGTTTTCGACTTTTCGGAAATATATTGGCGGATGAATTAGTCGTTGTTGTTCTTGTTTCTTTAGTCCCCTTAGTAGTCCCTATACCGGTCATGTTTCTTGGATTATTTACAAGCGGTATTCAAGCTCTTATTTTTGCAACGTTAGCCGCAGCCTATATAGGTGAATCCATGGAAGGTCATCATTGAATTAACTAATTTTCGAAATAGTCTTTTTTTTTTTTAGCTTAGCCCAATTCATGCATGGTTCCAGATAATCCTCCAGGTTAGAAAACTAACTAGTTCGAAATGCGTATGAATATATAACCTAGAGTTATAGGAGAGAGAATAGACTATATTACGGAATTGTTAAATTATATATGCATTCAGGGGGGCGGAATCCGGTTAGATCTATATCCTTAATGTCTATAAGACATTCATCTTTTGCGCGGCTTTCTAAGGAATGATTTTGGAATTGGATTCACTAGAAAATAAGAAAATACGCAAACAAAATAGAAGAAACAAATGTATATAGGATTTTATTTATTTCTAAGTTAGATTCATTATCTAATCCAATATATAGAATTCCGGAATTGGATTCCATATCCAGTTCTATGCAGCATATTGTTATCAATTGTATATCTTGATTTGATTCCTATTGGATTTGGATTAGTTCGATTTCAGTAGGGGTTCTTCCTGTATTTCGTCTTTTATTATGGATTAGATGAAGGGGAAAAAATGGGAACTCAAGGATATCGAAGAGTAAAAAAAAAAATAGAATGAAAGGGTGGTTGGTTGGAAAGAAAGAAAAATAGAATAATGAAAAACATATGGATTTACACAAACCTCCAATGATTAGAAACAAAAAACGAGATCTCGAAGTAGTTCGGACGATTTAGATTATCATTTCAATTTGTACTTTTTAGTTACTTCTACTCAATAGAGCTTAGAAGTGAAAAGTCAAAATTTCTTGGTTGATTGTATCCTTAACCATTTTTTTTTTTTGACACGAGGAACTCACCATGAATCCACTAATTGCTGCTGCTTCCGTTATTGCTGCTGGATTGGCCGTAGGGCTTGCTTCTATTGGGCCTGGAGTTGGTCAAGGTACTGCTGCAGGACAAGCTGTAGAGGGTATTGCGAGACAGCCAGAAGCAGAAGGGAAAATACGAGGTACTTTATTGCTTAGTCTAGCTTTTATGGAAGCTTTAACTATTTATGGACTGGTTGTGGCACTAGCGCTTTTATTTGCGAATCCTTTTGTTTAATCCTAAAAAAGAAAATAAGTCCTTTAGATTAGATACTTTTTTCTTTTTTTAGGAAATTGGTATTTGCTTCTGTAATTCCAAGTATATCAATACTTTTATTTATTATATTATTCCAGGAATTTTTTATTTATCGGGACAGACAATACCCCGGGAAAGGTTGATTTGAGCATGATCAATTTAGGTAGAAGATATGCTCGCCCTCTTCCTTCCCATCCTTAGTTTAGGATAGTGGAAAGTCTTTTTCCTTTTATTTTCGGAATTTTGGGAACATTTTAACAAAGGAGATCTTTCACAGATCAAACGAGACCTAAGACTTAATCTAAAAGAAATTATTAGATTGAATCTATTTGCATTAAAAAAAAAAATTGCATTAAAAAAACCGATAAAAAAAGGGCGAGCGAAGTAAGTGATCGAAAAACTTTCTTCTTTGTTCGTCCTATCTATAAGAGGAGAGCATATGAAAAATGTAACCCATTCTTTTGTTTTTTTAGCTCACTGGCCATTCGCTGGTAGTTTCGGGCTTAATACCGATATTTTAGCAACAAATCTAATAAATCTAACTGTAGTGGTTGGCGTATTGATTTTTTTTGGAAAGGGAGTGTGTGCGAGTTGTCTATTTCAAGAATAGATTGGATCTATCCGGCTGCACTTTAGAATATTTTTTAGTATTTTTGTTTTGGGATAAAAAGGTGCACGATCTCCACGAATTACTTCTGAATAACTTCAGAAATCATATGGAAGAACCATAGCATTTCGCGACTCATTGGTAAATTTACTTTGATTCTCTATAGACCAATAATGTGAGACCATTAACACGGTTAAAGCTAAACTGCTTGAAGTCCAGGCAAAAAGGGGTACTCTTTCTACAACTATATTAGTATTGAAATGCTTTATTAGTATAGTATCCAAATACTTTAAACGGGAAATAGCTAGTGTAGAATTTATCTGATATAGAACACTCATATCGATAAAATGGTTTGAACTATTTACTAGAAGGGCACCCTGCCCTTTTTCCAATGCCGAATCGACGACCTGTGTATAAAAAAAAGAGCAATTTTTTGGATTTAAGGAAAGAAAAATAATTCTAGCAATTTTCATTTTCCATTTATTTACTTCGTTTTTCTTAATGAAATTGAAATTGTTAACTAACAGAGCAAACACAAATAAAGAAACAACTTTGCTGACCATGATAGATTTTTATCTAGTCGGAAGAGTCCTCTTAATATTTATCTAGTCTTATATACGTTTCGGTATATTGAAATACAAAGAGAAAAGAGGATAGAGGATAGGCTCTTTACATAAAAAAAAGATATGGAAATAACCAGAATACATAGCAAAAAAGAAAAAAAGGAGCGTGAGAGCCAAATGAATCGAAAGATTCATGTTTGGTTCGGGAAGAGATCATAAAAGTTGTAAACTTAATAGCAAGATAATCTACTTTCATTAAAAGATTTATTAGATAATCGAAAACAGAGGATCTTAAGTACTATTCGAAATTCGGAAGAATTGCGTAGAGGGAC